GGGTTTATATGGATCCTGGGGGGTTGAAAGCACACATCAAAATGACATTGACATAAATTGACAAGGTAATATTTCCATTTTTTCATCAGAAGAGGCGTATCCTTTGAGACAAAAATGGATTTTCCTTGATATCTAAGATAATGTATGAAAGGATCCTTGAGCAAGCATAGGCTGTCCCCCCAATCCTTAGTAAAGACTTCTACAAAATGTTCTATTTTTCCATAGAAATATATTCGCTCAAGAAAGACCTGAGAAAATGTTAATCGGAAATGAAAGGATTGATTACAAAGAAAAAAGAAAACGGACTCGTATTCATATACATGAGAATTATATAAGAACAAGAAGAATCTTGGAGTCTTTTTTGCAAAAAAAGAAATAGATTTCTTTGGAATAATACGACTGTTCAAATTCCAATACTCGTGAAGAAAGAGTCGTAATAAATGCAAAGAGGAGGGATCTTTCACCCAATAGCGAAGGATTTGAACCAATTTTTCTAGATGGATGGGGTAGGGTATTAGTCCATTTGACACATAATTTAAATGTGGAAATTTGCCCTCTAAAAAAGGAAATATTGAATGAATTGATCGTAAATTATGAGATTTTACTATTTCTGATCTTTCTAAAGAGGATACTAATCGTAAGGAAAATGGAATTTCCACAATAACTGCAAATCCCTCCGATATCATTTGAAAATACAAATTTTTGTTATACCTAAAAAATGTATTTTGGTTAGAATCATTAGCGGAAATACTCAAATGATTCTGTTGATACATTCGAGTAATTAAACGCTTTACAATTAGTAAACTATATTTATTGTCATAACCCACATTTTCTAACAAAATGGATCTATTTAAGTCACGATCATGAGCAAATGTATAAATATACTCCCGAAAAATAAGTGGGTATAGGAAGTTATTTTTTCGAGATCTATCTATTTCTAAATTTCTTTGAGATTTCTCTATTTTCATTTTTAATTCGATTTGATTGAAGCAAAGATAGGGGGTTTATTGGGTTATTAAATGATACATAGTGCGATACCATAAAAACAAAATAGTATAATATAAAAAGAATAGATACCTCGGAAATAGTTAAACTCACCAGCGGACCCTCTAATCCTCTCTTTTTTTCATCTAATTGGTTTATGTTCCTTTCTAATTGGTTTATGTTCATTATAGGGTAATAGGTGACTAGAAATCCTTTACTTTTTCAAGTCAATCACTCTTTTTTGATTTTGGAAAAAAAATTGCTTTATCAATATACTTTTTCTTCTACACATTCAATTTCCCTTCATAGTGGAGAATAGCTAATAGTTAGGACTCATTAAAAAAATCGAAAATACACTCAAGAAAAAGCTTTTCCCGCACCAGGCACTAATCTATTTTTAACGTCTAATTAGATCGGAAAATCATTCAAATTAAGAACGGGAGCTCGTTGCTTTTTTATTTACCTATAATTGGAGCCGCAGAGCTCTGTCCATTTATTAACTCGACCAAATCCCAACTTTGAATTTGAATTGATTTGTTTTTATGTTATGCACCAAGAATTCAAACAAAGTTTGTTTGGAGCGGATCCGTTAAGAATCAAATATTCTCTGAATTCTCCATTGATACGACATGCTGTTTTTTCCATTCATTCCTTTCAGGATCAGTCGTGGTCTTACAAATAATACCGCTGGTATGGACGAATCTCTTTCTTCGTACAAATGTGTAAAAGCTGTTAGCCGCACTTAAAAGCCGAGTACTCTACCATTGAGTTAGCAACCCCAATCCAAAATATAAATAAAATAATTAGGATAAAATAATTAGGTTATGTAGATAGAATCAAAATCAAAAATCAAAAGAAATCAAAAAGAATTAATAAAAAGATTGAATCGTACGACACAATCAAAACATTAAACTAACAAGAAATGAACACGAAATGAAATAGAAAAATTTATAAAATTTCGAATTGATTCGGATAAAAAAAAGACTTTTATATCACAGCAAATCCAATAAACCTATCATTTCAAAATCTAATAAACCTATCATTTCATTGGAATGAAAAACCAAACCGCTGGAATAGATATAAATCAATCTACAGATAAGATCTAATTACCCAGATCGGATTATATTTATTTGATACACTGTTGTCAATATGGTGTTAATAAAAAAATATCCAATGAAAAAAACAAAAGAATTAATTCAAATTAACCCCTTATTTTATTGAATCATATAAATATTTTTTGATTTCCAATATAAATATTAGCAAACCAATAAGATAAGACAAGATAAGACGAAGAAATAAGTAGTTCTCTTCGAATCTTCATCTTCAAGTGGCTCGATAGGACCGAGTCATCAATCTCACACTTCTTCAAGTACGGAAGATATTAGGTTGTTCAAAAAAACAATCTTTATTTTAATATCTATAATTTTGATATAGAAAAGAATATAGGCTCTGGGACGGAAGGATTCGAACCTCCGAATGGCGGGATCAAAACCCGTTGCCTTACCGCTTGGCCACGCCCCATTTCTATATTTGATTCAAAACTAATAAAACTAATATTGGTATTGGTTCTTTGTCAATTCCTACCCCCCAAAATATCTATGAACTAGATTAGCTTGTTATTCGTATTTTGATATGTGTAGATATAGAATTAAACTGAATTTATTGATCATAATATAGAATTCCATTAAGATATTGTATGAAAATATGATTTCTTTTATTCTTTTTTTAGCTGATAATTGAAGGATTTTTGATTGGCTGAGTTTAAAGTTTTTTGTCTACCTTAAACTCTATTTTATATTAATTTATATCCATTTTTATATGAATATTAATAACTCAGTCAAAATACAATTATCTTCAAGAACAAAATGTTTGTTATGCTTAATATTTTAAATTTGATTTGTATCTGTCTTAATTTTGCCCTTTATTCAAGCAGTTTTTTCTTCACAAAATTGCCTGAAGCCTACGCTTTTTTGAATCCAATCGTAGATATTATGCCAGTAATCCCTCTGTTCTTTTTTCTATTAGCCTTTGTTTGGCAAGCTGCTGTAAGTTTTCGATGAAATTTTGAATACTATCCTAGAATAATTAATAATTCATGAGTTATTCAAGAGAAAAAATTCTACTAATTGATAAGATCAGATAAGTCTTCTAGTTCTTTCTAGTTCTTTATAGTCTAGGCCCTTGATTCAAACATTGAAGTTATTGTATAAACGTGAAAAATCTGGATTACCTACCCCATCTCCTCATTCTGAACTTTTTTCCATTCTATTAAAAGAAACCTATTCGGTTAGATCCACCCGAAATATGGAATTTTCGGTATAAAAGCAAATTTTTGGCACACAAGACTCGACTCTTATTACATCTTATTACAAATGAATTTAGAAAAATGCTTTTCTATTTCGAAAAAGTTCTAGAAACCACTTCATTTCTTGGTGTCAAAATGGGATATATGGTATAAATATAGAGAATCTATTTTCTTTTTTTCCAAACAAAAAAAAAGATCTTGGAGATTGTCTAATGCTTACTCTCAAACTCTTTGTTTACACAGTAGTAATATTCTTTGTTTCCCTTTTCATCTTTGGATTTTTATCTAATGATCCAGGGCGTAATCCTGGACGTGAAGAATAAAAAAAAAATAAGGCTTTTTCCTTGCTTGATTTTTATTAAATGTTCTTAGAATTTTATCTATTCTACATCTTTAACTATTATATATAAAATAAAAAAAAAATAAATAAAGAAAAAGATTTGAAAAAAAATACGAAGTCATCAACGGAACCGGAAAGAGAGGGATTCGAACCCTCGGTACGAATAACTCGTACAACGGATTAGCAATCCGACGCTTTAGTCCACTCAGCCATCTCTCCCAATTGAGAAAAGATAATTACTATCTTACATTACACAACAATACACAACAAGTAGGGCTTGAAAAAAGAGTCCTTCTTCATATACTTTTTTTTTTTTTTTATCTTTTTTATTACTATATTATTAGTATAATACTTCTTATATTACTCTTAATATATTAGTATTCTAATTAGTATTATAGTAATTTACTATTTAATTACTATTCTATACTATTCTATATTTAATTATTATTCTATTAATTATTCGAATTATTAAGATTAGAATTATATATATATATATATTTTTAATCTATTCTTTTTTTTTTCATTTCGTCCGAAAAGTCTTTTTTTATTTCCACGTCCTGGCCCGTGTCACGGGCCATTTTTTATTTTTTGTTGCAACAAATTAGATAAGATAAAAAAAGTTATTTTATTTGATTCAAAAATACTTGTTATTGGAATTTTTCCATTCTTCTAATATAGAATCAATGCAACGAGTCTTCTTTTCCTAATCCTCATTAGGTTGCATGAGGAAATACAATACATCAACGCCCTAATTTTCATAATTCTTTTTTTTTTTTTTTATGACCCTATTGATTCTCTTACTCGACAAAAAGCTTGTTTATATACAATAATCGCAGCATAGCGGGTATAGTTTAGTGGTAAAAGTGCGATTCGTTCTATTAACCCTACTGCAAATAGTTAAGGGATCCGTCGGCGCATATTCCGATCAAAAACTTTATTTCTAAAAAGGATTAAATCCTTTACCTCTCAATGAAAAATTCGAGGAAGAATATATATTCTCGTGATTTGTATTCAAGAGTCAATTATAAATTGAAAAATTGGATTATGAGATTACGAAACATAATTTTTTTTTTTTATTGGATTAATACTTCCAATTGAATGAGTATGAGTAAAGGGCCTATGGATAAAGACAAAAAAGTGTATTTCTAATCGTAACTAAATCTTCAATTTTTTGTTTGTTTTGTATAGTCGAGATTGAAGCAAAATAAGTATTAAATGATGACTTTGGTTTACTATAGACATCGACATCTTGTTTTAGCTCGGTAGAAATAAAATGTTTTTCCTAAAGATTCGCTCAAATAGAAATAAAGAACGAAGTAACTAGAAAGATTATTTGTCCCCCCGTCTAGAGGGATCATCTAGAAAGCGCGT